TTAGTTTAATTTTATATAAATATATAAATAGAGTATTATTTATATAAAATTAAAGTACGTATGCGTCTAGGTTTATTCTTCATCCTTTTTGGAGTTTCGATGGAAGAATTCTTATAACAACGCAAGACCGTCAACTCCATTTGTTAGAACAACTTCCATTGAGTCTCTGCACCTATCCTTTTGTCTTCCTTTTGGAAAGAAGGAGTTGGCTCAGGATTGCCCATTTTTTTAATTCCAGGGTTTCTCTGAATTTGAAAGTTCTCACTTAGTAGGTTTCCATACTAAGGCTCAAACCAATTAAGTCCGTAGCGTCTACCGATTTCGCCATATCCCCTTTTTCTGCTTAAGATCTCAGTATGATATACTTTCCCTTTTTATTCTTTCGTTTGTAACTGTTGAATTCATTATTATAAAAAAATTAATATACCGAAAGGCATTTCATCCTATTTTATTTGGTCTATTTTCTTTCATTTCTAGTGGGAGCTCATATTTGCTATGGGCCAATCAGAAATAATTCTATCGTTTTTTTATCTTCAATTCAATATAGACGGATACCTATCACTATATATATGAACCTTTCTTTTCATTTTCCCATGAAAGTTGGAATACTCAAAGGATCGATTCTTTTTTTGTCTTAGTTTCCAAATTAAAGCATAGGAGTGTCTTATTCTGATCTGAATTGCATCTTTATTTATCTTATTTATATACTCTAATCTAATACAATACTCTATTTAATTTACTGCAATATAGATTTGAAATCGATTTAGATTCTATATTTTTTATGATTTATGAATAGTTAATAGCTAAGATATTATTGATGGAATTATTATGCATGTAAAGTTTATTTTATGTGAGCCCGCTTAGCTCAGAGGTTAGAGCATCGCATTTGTAATGCGATGGTCATCGGTTCGACTCCGATAGCCGGCTTTTCTCTATTTTTTCTTTTCTATGTTTTTTTATATGTTGGTATATTTTGTATACTATATTTCTATTCTTTTTTTTTCATGTTCTATTTTTTTATATAATGTATAATGACTTAATCTTAATATTATATTTATTTTTTGTTATTATAAAATTTTTATAAATTAGTATAAATTGTAAATACACAATTTTAAGCCTTTTTTGAATAATAAAAAAATTTAAAAATGAAATGTTAACTAAACTTAAATAGATACAAGAATTTATACATATACACTAATTCAATTACGAATTCATTAATATACTAAATAATGAATATACTAAATACAATTCAAATAATTATAAATATAAAAGATTTCATAAAAAAAATAATAATGAATATTAATACAAAAAGCAGGAGGAACTTCGGATACGTACATCTTTCATCTCACTCTTCCTTCGAGTGCCATTATTCGTTCTAGTACAATTAATAGAATGCTTCAAGGGATTTCGCTTCATTTATCATTTAGTTCAGTTTTAATTTATTAAAAAAAATGAAATATCAATAAAAATAAATAAGGAGTCTTTATGTCACGTTACCGAGGGCCTCGTTTCAAAAAAATACGACGTCTGGGGGTTTTACCAGGACTAACTAATAAAAAGCCTAGAGATCTTAGAAACCCATCACGTTCCGGGAAAAGATCTCAATATCGTATTCGTCTAGAAGAAAAACAAAAATTACGTTTCCATTATGGTATTACAGAGCGACAATTACTTAAATACTTTCGTATCGCTAGAAAAGCCAAAGGGTCAACAGGTCAGGTTTTACTCCAATTACTTGAAATGCGTTTGGACAACATCCTTTTTCGGTTGGGTATGGCTCCGACTATTCCTGGAGCCCGCCAATTAGTTAATCATAGACATATTTTAGTTAATGATCGTATAGTAGATATACCAAGTTATCGTTGCAAACCCAACGATATTGTTATGGCGAGGGATAAGCAACAATCCAAAGCTCTCGTTCAAAATTATCTAGATTCATCTCACAGCGAGGAATTGCCAAAACATTTGACTCTTCACCCATTCCCATATAAAGGAGTAGTCAATCAAATAATAGATAATAAGTGGGTCGGTTTGAAAATAAACGAATTGCTAGTCGTAGAATATTATTCCCGTCAGACTTAAGCCTACCTTAAAGAAAGAGGTTTAGAAAAGTTTTCGGAAAAATAAGCCCCCCTTCGTCAAACAAAAATTATTTAAGATAAGGAGTTTGATCCGGATTTTTCCCATTCATGTAGCATAGATCGACAGAGATCTTTTTATTTCTTGTCGACCTTATTCCATAATTTTAGATATCGCAGCAATTAAATTAGAAATCGAAACTATAAACTATATTTAATATCTATCTAGAATATATATATAAAGATAGAAAGAAGGATCTACCTCTTGGTTGATTTGTTACGGTCAACGATGTTGGTGAGCTGGGTGAAGGTACGGAAAGAGAGGGATTCGAACCCTCGGTAAACAAAAGTCTACATAGCAGTTCCAATGCTACGCCTTGAACCACTCGGCCACCTCTCCTACACAACAATTATGACCCGGGAACAGAATGAATAGCGAGTTATTCATATTTTAGTTTGGGTTGGCTAGGTAAGGTACAACTAACCAATTCTAACTAAAAAAATATCCCGTTTTTGATAAAGATCTTTACTTCAATTCAAAATTAAAGGCTCGGGGATTCAAATAAAAAAGTTTTTTTATGAAAGGCTATAGTAAAAAGAGTAAAAAGATGTTCATATTTGCGAAGATGATGTTCCCGCCCTTTTCTGATATTGATATAATATTTATACGGGATTATACGAGATTAAATCAATGAATTGGAAGTAATCAACGGATTGTTGGCTTTTTCTTTTTTAGACTATGATTAATGAATACCTTTCGATCATGATTCCCTTTAAACGACGATTCCAGAAAAATTATAAAATTCCGTTCTTTTAAATTAAAGTTTTCACCAAAAAATCGATTATTTCATAGATCACTTACAAATTCATGATTCATTCTGGGTCTATTTGATTGTATAGTGTCGACTCACTATGCACATAATATAAACAAAATAGACGGTTATTCTATTTACATTACAAGAATAATTATTCGATTCTTTTTCCCTCCCTCTTTGGATCACAATTCAATCAAAGTCTTTCGCCCGAATCGATAGGAAAAATTCCTCGATTCTTCAGCTTTCACCAAATAGGACTAGTCCGCCCATTGGTATACTACATTTTTGTTGGATGAATTCGAATCGTATTCAAATATTGATTCCTGCAAAACAAAAAGGAGGAATTTGAGTCTTTGAATATGAGTAGTAGTAGAGGGTTCGTATCTTTACATTTTATTTGATATTTTATTTGATATGATATAAATATTTATATTATTATATTGATATTGAATTTCTTTTTTTATCTTTTTTATGCAATTTTGTATTGTACAATTCCTTTCTTTGTAGGACCATTCCCCCTAGGGGGAATGAAAAGAATTTTAGAATGGATTGGTACCTATGCCTAGATCACGGATAAATGGAAATTTTATTGATAAGACCTTTTCAGTTGTGGCCAATATTTTATTACGAATAATTCCAACAACTTCGGGCGAAAGGGAGGCATTTACCTATTACAGAGATGGTGTGATTTGATTCTTTTTTTACCCCAGTCTTTTGTATGAGAAAGACAAAAAATTCGGGATAGAAAGAAAAACTATTATAATTTTGATAGGTTATTGAAATAAATCTACGCTTGTTGAAGGTGAAGTTTAGAAATAGAACAATTCCTTCTGTCGTGTATCCCCGATTAATGCAGCCTCATATGCTTCCATTATCCATTTTAGCATTGAGCGAAAGGTTACACCTATCGGTTCTGTATTACAGGTCAATCCCACTCTACTAGTCCTAATAGGCAGCATAGGGGAAAAGCACTACACCTAGAAATCAACAAGACGAAAGCTTTGTTAAAAATTACTTACCCCCCTTCCTCTGGATTGGGACTTAAAAGAATGGTTGGGACAACAAATATCCATCTCGTTCGTACCTTGGATACCCATATAACCATCAAAGACTGTTGAAGTGACTAATTCCTGGAAATTAGGGGGCGTTGAGGACAAAGAAATTGTTGGAGTTACCATTTCTATCTAGTACCAACACGTTTGATATTAAAATTAAAAAAAGCTCCCGCGCAGGAAGGTTGGCTAGAAATTTCGTGCAAAAAAACTAGCCCCGCTCATTTCATAATGAGAATAATCGATACGTGGAATCAAAAACGATTGAAATATTCTCATTATGCATAGAAAGGAGGAGCCGTATGAGGTGAAAATCTCACGTACGGTTCTGGAACGGAGATTCTTTTAATCGAATGACGACCGTAACGGATGTCGGCTCAATCCGAAGGAAATTATGCAGAAGCTTTACAGAATTATTATGAGGCTATGCGACTAGAAATTGATCCCTACGATCGCAGTTATATACTCTATAACATAGGCCTTATTCACACAAGTAATGGGGATCATACGAAAGCTTTAGAATATTATTTTAGGGCACTTGAACGAAACCCATTCTTACCACAAGCGTTTAATAACATGGCCGTGATCTGTCATTACGTGCGACTATCTCCACTATAGAAAGAAAGATAAAAGGAAAGAAAGACAAAAAAAATCTTCTAGTAAAAAGAAAAAGAAAAAAGGCTCTCTACATATGCATCGTCAAAAACAACGATTTTTATGAGCTGTAGCAAGGAACGAAACTTCATATGAGTCGAAAATATGAAGAAATAAAATATGCCTAGATACTTTATTCTATGGATAAAAAATCGAATTGATAGAGAAGAAGCACCGTAAAGATCAATTAACGAGGTTTGGGCCAATACATTAAGAACTGCTTACTTATGCCATACATAATAGAAGATAGATAAAAGTTAGTAATCTGCTTATGTAATAGAGGCGATCCACTAAGGTATTGAGCAGCGGTGTAGGATCAGATCCCAAAGATAGTAAGCTTTTCTTTCTTATGCAGGAAAGAAAGCCTTTTTCAAGGATTCTATAGAAATTTTGATATGAAA